GGTTTACAATTATAGCTTTCATACCTGTTTATTTTGGATCATCTCCCATATAAAGAAAAAGAAGGAACAAGAGTTAAAAAATGCAATTATTCAAATCAAGATTAATCCAGTTCCCTATGGAAAATAAAAATTACACCAAAAAATATAGTAAAAAAAAAAAGGAACAACACAAAAAGAAAGAATGTTCTATCAGACTATTTGTCTTCTTGTAGTTGGATCTCCCAGTTTTTGGAATGCTCCAAATTCGACTTGAGCATCCAAATCAGGATCGATACCAGCAAAAACATCTCTGAACAAAGTTCTAGCACCATGCCAAATGTGCCCGAAAAAGAAGAGAAGAGCAAACGAAGCATGTCCAAAAGTAAACCAACCCCTCGGGCTGCTACGAAAAACACCATCCGATTTCAAAGTAGCACGATCTAATTCAAAAATTTCACCCAATTGAGCACGTCTAGCATATTTTTTCACAGTAGCAGGATCACTATAACTGACTCCGTTGAGTTCGCCACCATAGAACTCAACAGTTACACCTACTTGTTCGACACTATACTTCGATTCTGCCCTTCGAAAAGGAACATCGGCTCTAACAATTCCGTCTCCGTCTACCAAAACAACCGGAAATGTCTCAAAAAAAGTAGGCATACGTCGTACAAAAAGTTCACGCCCCTCTTTATCTCTAAAGATAGGATGTCCTAACCAACCGACGGCTATTCCATCTCCATTATCCATTGAGCCCGCTCTAAATAATCCCCCTTTTGCCGGATTATTGCCGATGTAATCATAAAAAGCTAATTTTTCGGGAATTTTAGACCAAGCTTCTGATAAACTTTGATTTTCGGCTAGTCCAGCACCAACTCGTCGATATATTTCTTGCTGGAAATATCCCTGATCCCATTGATAACGAGTTGGACCAAATAATTCAATCGGGGTTGTTGCTGAACCATACCACATTGTTCCAGCAACAACAAAAGCTGCAAAAAATACAGCAGCGATACTACTGGAAAGGACGGTTTCAATATTTCCCATACGCAATCCCTTGTATAGACGTTGGGGTGGACGCACACTAAGATGGAAAAGGCCCGCTAATATACCCAATGTCCCTGCTGCAATATGATGAGAGGCTATTCCACCGGGAACAAAAGGATCAAAACCTTCTACACCCCATGCGGGATTTACGGATTGCACCCTTCCGGTTAGGCCATAAGGATCGGACACCCATATTCCAGGACCATACAATCCGGTTACATGAAATGCGCCAAAACCAAAACAAGCCACCCCTGCAAGAAATAAATGAATTCCAAATATTTTTGGCAAATCCAAAGAGGGTTTTCCTGTACGTTCATCACAAAAGATTTCTAGATCCCAATAGACCCAATGCCAGATAGCCGCCAAAAAGCACAAGCCCGAAAACACAATATGTGCTCCGGCCACACCTTCATAACTCCAAATACCCGGATTCGTCGTAGTCCCCCCTGTGATACTCCAACCGCCCCACGAATTGGTTATTCCTAAACGAGTCATGAAGGGTATAACGAACATACCCTGTCTCCACATTGGGTCAAGAACAGGGTCGGAGGGATCAAAAACTGCTAATTCATATAGAGCCATCGAACCGGCCCAACCAGCAACCAGAGCTGTATGCATTATATGGACAGAAAGTAAACGGCCGGGATCATTTAATACAACGGTATGAACACGATACCAAGGCAAACCCATGAGAATACCCCTTTTATCAGCAAAAAATAGACACTATGTAACTTTATTGCACTGGAAAAAAAAAAAATATACTATGGAACCCCACTTGCAGTAGATTATATCGGGTAAGGGATTACATTTTTTTTTCTAGGTTTTTAGGAAAGATGGAACAATTATATTCATAGGAACAAAAAAAAAGCGGATCTATTTTATTCTATACCCGATAAATAACAATACGCAATGGTGGTGTTGGTGGTGGGGGAGATCCTATTTTTTATGCGTGTTTCTATCCGTGAATGCGGACATAGTTTTTATCATTCAAAGAACCTGTTCGTAAGAACTATCTTTTCTTTTTTTTTTCATTTGGTATTCCCCCCCCCCACCCCCCTTTTTTATTTATCATTTATAAATACAAGATGATAAAGACAAATAATTTTTAACACAATAAACCAATTTTTACGTTTCCACATCAAAGTGACATATATTACTTCATTTTTGTTCTTGATTTAATGCCTATTGGTGTTCCAAAAGTTCCCTTTCGAAGTCCTGGAGAGGAAGATGCATCTTGGGTTGACATATAGTGCGACTTGTAAGATATATTGGGTTATATGGGATTTCCCCGTTTTCTCCCCCGATCGAGGTATCCTCTCTTTCACCCCGAAAAATATTGATTGAATCATCAAAAATCTGGAGCGTGAAGTGTAATGAAGTGCAATTAGATCGATTTTTGAAGGGATATCCAGATTACTATTATCAATTTTGAAGTTTTTATGGTTGGCTTGGCTGGACCAATAAAATAAAGTATCCAGGCTCTGTTTAGAAAAAAAAAAGTTAATATATCTACGATTACTACTTCTAGCATGTCATATATGTGCCAGAAAACATAAAATAATAAATTAAGAAAAAGGGAAGTCGTAGCAAAAAGATATGGTATTGGAGTATTTGTCCTATATGTGCAAATCAAAATCGGGCAGATCTTTACTCAGAGTAGAATAGAAACCTAAAAGAAAAGAATTGAAGAAGCCCATTCAGAAACAAGAAAATTACATTGCGATTTTGATTCGATCTCGATGAAAACAATACATCAATGAGGAGTTAGTTCAATAAGTTTAATACATTCTATATATATTTCTTCTATTCTATATGTAAAAAAATTGGAATATGGATAAAGGAAGGGATCAAAAGTTGTCTTTCTTGAAATAATGTAATAATGTAAGAAAAAGACCTTTCCCTTCGTTAGAAGTTCATTAGGAAAATGAAAAGTGAAGAGGGTTGAAATCTACACATTGATTTATTTTTGCGATCTTTTGTGAACCGTATGCATCAAAAGATGCATGTACGGCTCTTAAGGGATAAAATCTTATCCTAATCAACCGACTTTATCGAGAAAGACTCCTTTTTTTAGGCCAAGAGGTTGATAGTGAAATATCGAATCAACTTATTGGCCTTATGGTATATCTTAGTATGGAGGACGATAATAAAGATTTGTATCTGTTTATAAATTCTCCGGGCGGATGGGTAATACCCGGAATAGCTATTTATGATACTATGCAATTTGTACAACCCGATGTACAGACAGTATGCATGGGATTAGCCGCTTCAATGGGATCTTTTCTTTTGGCAGGAGGAGAAATTACCAAACGTTTAGCATTCCCTCACGCTTGGCGCCAATGAGTCTTTTATTTGAGAAAAAAAAAAAGAAGACTATGCCTTCGCCAATATTAAGTAATAATAGCATGGCACTTCAAGTTCGATATGAGTTTTTTTTTTCAAAATTTCCAAAACCATTCGATTATGTATCGAAAGAGTAGTATGAAAAAAGACTATTTACCATTTTATATGATCTATCAGGAGCCTATTTCAGTGTCACAAACTTTTTTGTTTTCGGTTTTTACACCGGAAAGGTTTTAAATAAATTTATGTTTTTAACAATATATATGCTATGAAAGAATATATATTAACTGTATTGAAAAAAAAAAAGACACTTTGGGATTGCTGAAGAACAGACGAAATAATAAAGCAACGGAACCATCATAGTATTTTAGAAATACTACAAAAAAGGAAGGATGGTTATTGGATCATTTACTGATACTGATCTGGGTCTGATAGACCCAGTATTTTTTCTATTTCTTCTCGATGGAAGGTAGAAATCAATTCCATAGTAGAGCCGTATGCAATACGCAAAAGATGCCTGTACGGTTGTTCAATTCTGTCTTTTTTTTCCTATCTCTCGCATGATAAGGCGAGAGATAGGAAACCATTATTATTTTATATCCTCAGGGTAATGATCCATCAACCCGCTAGTTCTTTTTATGAGGCACAAACGGGAGAATTTATCCTGGAAGCAGAAGAACTACTGAAGCTTCGCGAAACTATCACAAGGGTTTATGTACAAAGAACAGGCAAACCTTTATGGCTTGTATCCGAAGACATGGAAAGGGATGTTTTTATGTCAGCAGTAGAAGCCCAAGCCCACGGAATTGTTGATCTTGTAGCGGTTGAATAAAAAATTAGCAGCAAGGATTCCGCGAAAATACACGATTTGATATTTTTTTTTTCTTATAAATTGAGTCTTCTTATCTGATTTATTATCATATTTATTTCTATTAATAGATATGATAATAAATCAGATAAGAATCTTTTAATAGAATAGAACTGATTCATAATCATCGGGTTATGATTGATCTAAACCAACTCATTATGTATACGACTCACCATGCCAACTATGAAACAACTTATTAGAAACACAAGACAGCCAATCCGAAATGTCACGAAATCCCCCGCTCTTCGGGGATGTCCTCAGCGCCGAGGAACCTGTACTAGGGTGTATGTGCGACTCGTTCAGATCATAGACTAAAAAAAAAGGAAAAAAAAATTCCAGTATGGGGGGGGATCGGTTAAGATAGTGAATGGAGCTCTTCCATTCACTATCTTAACTAATCTTAACTAATATATATAATATAAAAAAATGAATAATAAATAATATATAGAAATAAATAATATATAGAGAGTCTTCTATTGTGTATCAAATTTATGGTTTGGATTGGTGCAAACCCAATCACCTCAATTTGCAATTTAAGATGAGAAAAATTTCACCATTGGTAGTAAATGCTTATCCATTAAGCGGGGGAAATCCTATAGTTCAATTAAAAAGCGAAATAATTATGCCCTTATTTTTGCAAGAACGGACTAAGAGGGTCAGCTACCCAGCTAATCTTCATACTTAAATACCGTTACTGTATAGCTAGATTTCGTTGTGAAAGACCTATTACTTGATATTTCATGGGTAGAGCCAAAGAGTGTGAACTGTACAAGTTAACAAAAATATTGATTAAACCGAGGAAGGGGCTCCGGTGTATAGAGAGGATCTCACCGTTTTAAAAGTAATCATATAAACGATGGAACCCACCATTTCTTTTTCTATTTTATTTACTTTACTATGTTTTTTCTCAATACACTCTCTTATTTCGAAGTTAAATGCTTCAAAATCAAAAGAAAAAAATCGTGGTTGGGAAGGTTATAGTAGCAAAAGCCATTGAAATTCTTACTTTATACATTGGAAGAATCCATTTTTGTTATTAATAAACTAGGAAAGGAAAAAGAATAACTGAAAGAAAATAAAATGAATCTAATAGTTATTCATCAAAGTATCATTTCATTTACTCAATGACCAGAATTAAACGAGGATATATAGCTCGGAAACGTAGAACAAGAATTCGTTTATTTACATCAAGCTTTCGTGGGGCTCATTCAAGAATTACTCGAACTATTACTCAACAGAAAATAAAAGCTTTGGTTTCGGCTCATCGGGATAGAGATAGGAAAAAAAGAGATTTTCGCGGTTTGTGGATCAATCGAATAAATGCAGTAATTGGTAAGAATCAAAAAAAGATGTACAATAGTTATCGTAATTTTTTGTATAATCTGTACAAGAGGCAATTGCTTGTTAATCGTAAAATAGTTGCACAAATAGCTATATTAAAGGGTAATTGCCTTTTTATGATTGCCAACGAGATCATAAAATAAAAATTCCCCGGAGAATGAACTCCGGGAAGGTAGTAGAGTAGGGATTTGTATGAAAAAATATGATTCATATGATAAAGTCATCAAAATGAACAACCACGTTCAATATAAAAAGATTGATTCTTCTTCACCGATTTTCTTTTTTCTTATAACACAACAACCTAAATTTGATTGGCGTTGTTTTCCAACAAAACATCAATTCAAATTGGATTTGAGTTTCAATTGAAATTTGAATTCAATTGAAGAATAACTCTAGTTTTTTTTTTGTTTTAAGACCGGTAGGAGTAGTTCTAGCGGTCGACTCGCCTTTTTCAATTTTTTTTTCATTATTAAGAAAAGGTAACGAAGATAAAATACGAGCTTGTTTTATAGCAATCGTAATTAATCGTTGTTGTTTTAAGGTCAATCTATTCACCCGTCTAGATAATATTTTTCCTTGTTCACTAATAAATCGACTAATTAAACTCATGTTTTTATAATCAATTCGATCCCCCGATTGGATCGGGGGCAAACGCCTACGAAAAGATCGCTTGGGTTTAAGAAAAAGTCGCTTAGATTTATCCATGGTTTGTTTATTCCTATCCCGAGAATCCTATTTCTTACCAAAAAAAGGGATTTTTGTTTTATTTTATTGCTTTTCTTATTTTTTTGTTATATAACATAATATAACATCTATTTTTTTATATTTATAATATATATATTAGAGAATATATATGAGAACTAGATCATTTTTCATATTCCTTTTGGACGGGTGACACGCAAGCGATCTGTTTTTCTATTTCTTTATCTCTGCATGAATCGTATGTTTGCAACAACAAGGACAGAATTTTCTTAGTTCTAATCGACTAGGCGTATTGTGTCGATTCTTTTGAGTAATATATCTGGAAATACCCGTTGATTCCTTATTAACACTCTTTTGAGCACAACAGGTACATTCCAAAATAACCCTTACTCGGATATCTTTACCCTTGGCCATGAACCTCCTTTTTTTTTTATTTACTTAACTCTTCTATTTTTTAGGATTCGAAGCGAAGAAGAAGAAAGGAATGAAAAAAGTAAAAGTTGAAAATTATAAATAAAATTATGAAGGGTTTCGTTTCCATTAATATAGGACAGGAAAATTTAAGTAATACAATGATTTCCAATTTTCGAATCGCAGTGCAGTATTTCAGTTTTCATTTAAGTATTTTGTATGATATTGTTGCCCCCACCCTAGCCATTCTATTTCCATTTCTGGTCTCACTCTATTAAGAATGGAAATGGAATTGAATGAATAATTCAATTCCATTGAAGCCTGTACAAGATTCCGAGTTTCACCGAGTCCAAATACCCTTTATTCTTTTCTAACTTTTTATATTCGAATTCTAAAAAAAAAAAGAAATAATAAAGAAGGAGGGGGATTAATCCCAGATATTTGATTGTATCTTTTATCTTCTTCACCCCTTCTTGCACCAATAACTAGACTAGAATGAAAAAAAAGGGAATATCAATGCATCCGGAAAAAAACGATTGATCTCTATCAAGAGACCCGCTAAAGCCCCGAACCATAGAGTACTTACCACTGGTGCCACGGAGAGATATGTTTTTAGATCTCGCATTTTTTTTTTAATCCTCCTTTTTTTTATTTATTGTAATTTGTGATACATAATTGAATATGATCAGATGATTATTTGGTTAATAACCACTTGGATTTTCGGCCTAATTCCAAATTCAAATTGAAATGTACAACGATTCATTCGATAGCTTTTTTTTTAGAAAAAAAAAGTCTATTTCTGCCCGAAC